AATAAAAAAACAAGAGGGAACAAAATAAAATTCTTTTGTATACTATATATACATATTATATATACATATGATATACATATGATATATATATTAATATATAAATATAAATATTAAGGGGTATATCTCCGACATTTAGATGGATAAATATGTATCATGATCTACATGATCTATACTAGATCTATACTATATAATGAATATGTATGTTGACCCATATCAATTAATTTGTAGAATGTATACTCATACAAATTACTCATGTGCCAGGAACCAGATTTGAACTGGTGACACGAGGATTTTCAGTCCTCTGCTCTACCAGCTGAGCTATCCCGACCAGTCACGACACATCGCATCATCCTCATTTTATTTTAATATAGGACTTGGGTCTATGTCAATTAGAAAAACGAAAAAAGTATTACAAAGTATTATACAGGCCCTGTATAGAATTTCTTGGATCTTCAAAAAAAAAATTCTAAGTTTCAGTACAAATAATGATATATATTGTTAATTATTCAATTTAAATTTTAAATGGGGATTCCTTGCTCAAAGATGTTCGTTTGTACGTGTATCATATATATAACACATGAGGCTTGTGATAAGAAAAAAATTTCCGCTCAGATCCGTTTGTGAAAGAGTAGAATGAATGAGAAACATAACGAATTTTGAATCGCTAACAAAATGATAAAAGATAAATAATTAGGGAGTCAACCGTTTCGTTTTGGGGATAGAGGGACTTGAACCCTCACGATTTCTAAAGTCGACGGATTTTCCTCTTACTATAAATTTCATTGTTGTCGATATTGACATGTATAATGGGACTCTATCTTTATTCTCGTCCGATTAATCAATTCTTAAAAAGATCTATCAGACTATGATGGAGTGAATGATTTGATCAATGAATATTCGATTCTTTTTTCAATTTTTAATCGATTCACAACAATTCTTTCATTTTTCATATAAATATAAAAAAATAAAGATTCGGGCCGTCATTAATCATTTGGAGATAGTATTGCAGTACTATACGTATGCATATAGGTTTATCCTTCATCCTTTCGTAAGTTTCGATGTAAGGATTCCTTTACTAACACAATGCAGCCAACTCCATTTGTTAGAACAGCTTCCATTGAGTCTCTGCACCTATCCTTTTTTATTCTCGGTTTATGAAACCCTTGTTTGTTTTAATAAAACAGGATTTGGCTCAGGATCGCCCATTTTTAATTCCAGGGTTTCTCTGAATTTGAAAGTTCTCACTTGGTAGGTTTCCATACCAAGGCTCAATCCAATTAAGTCCGTAGCGTCTACCAATTTCGCCATATCCCCTTTTTTGTTTTGTGATTAGGATCACATTATGATGCCGTCACCCTTTTTTCTTTCGTTTATATTATGCTGGAACCGTTGAATTCATTAGATACCGGTTCCTATATTGAAAAGTGTTTTCTACTATTTGATTTCTTGTCTATTTTCTTTGATCTCTATCGGAGACCAGTATTTGGTCCAATCAGAAATGATTCTATCATTTCTATATCACATTTCTATATCAGAAATTCAATATAGATATATACCGCATAACATATATATTATACTATATATAATATATTTATTATACTTAGATATGCCCCTATTTCTATCCGTGTAATTTTTAATACTTGAACGGTCGATTCTTTTTTTTTTTTTTCATCTTAGCTTTCACCTTTTCGAATGAAACCAGAGGAGTGTTTCATTATGATCTGAATCACACTTTTATCTTTCATTTTATTCTTATCCTTTTCTTAGGGCAGACCCTCTATAACATAACAAAAAAAAGGAAAATTTTAGTATTATTAATTTAAAATTTAATTACTAGCCATAACTAATAAAATGGCTATAAACAATCATTCCGTTAATTTATAATTAGAAGATAATTCTAAATAAAATATATAAAAAAATGAAAATATATTTCATATATAATATATATGAAATATAATAAAATATCAAAAAAACATAGTACTATAGAATAGTAAAAAAAAAATCTTACTATTTAATTAAGCTAATTAAGATATTAATTATCGATAAACATATATTTGAGAAATAAATCGAAATTTAATATTCAAATATCCAATATTTTTGGAAATATTCTTTATATATATTTTATATATTTATTTTTATATTTATATAAATAATATTTCTTATGAAATAGCTAAGAATGAACAATTAATATCTCAGTAGTTTACTAAATTAGTATATGTGTACAATTTATGTTATGCGAGCCCGCTTAGCTCAGAGGTTAGAGCATCGCATTTGTAATGCGATGGTCATCGGTTCGATTCCGATAGCCGGCTTTTCTACATTTGTTTGATTTTTTACATAATTTAATGGATAATGTGAAATCAAAGTGAAAAACTTCTTTCCCTTTTCCCAAAGGTCACTGATCTATTTCTATTATTTCGTAGGAACTTCCAATTATGAATAAAAATTGGATTGGAGGAGTTCGGTCTCTGTAGAACAAATCAATTAAGATAAGAAAAGAACCCTAAATTTTTATTATTTAAAATTCTTTTTATTTATATAATACAATTATTTATATACAATTAAGGTACGGATATTGATACAATTCCTCTAATTATTTATTCTTTGTAATACTTCAGTAAATTTCGCTTAATTTATCATATTTTAGTTTAGTTTTAATTTTGTTTTATGAAATTTCATAAAAAATAAGGAGTCTTTATGTCGCGTTACAGAGGACCTCGTTTCAAAAAAATCCGTCGTCTGGGGGCTTTACCGGGGCTAACTAGTAAAAAGCCTAGAACCGGAAGCGATCTTAGAAACCAATCGCGCCCCGGCAAAAAATCTCAATACCGTATTCGTTTAGAAGAAAAACAAAAATTGCGCTTTCATTATGGTCTTACAGAACAACAATTACTTAAATACGTTCGGATCGCCGGAAAAGCCAAAGGATCAACAGGTCAGGTTTTACTACAATTACTTGAAATGCGTTTAGATAACATCCTTTTTCGATTAGGTATGGCTTCGACTATTCCTCAAGCCCGCCAATTAGTTAACCACAGACATATTTTAGTTAATGGTCGTATAGTAGATATACCAAGTTATCGCTGCAAACCCCGAGATATTATTACAGTGAGGGATGAGCAAAAATCCAGGGCTCTGATTCAAAATTATCTTGATTCACCCCCCCGTGAGGAATTACCAAAACATTTGACTCTTCACCCATTCCAATATGAAGGATTAGTCAATCAAATAATAGATAGTAAATGGGTCGGTTTGAAAATAAACGAATTGCTAGTTGTAGAATATTACTCTCGTCAGACTTAACCCTAACTAAAATAACAAGGGTTCGGGCAATTTTGCCCCCTTAGTTTTGGCTTAAGTAAAGGGACCGGGGGTAAGTAAGGTAAGGGGTTTCATCTGGGGATTTTTCTCTTATTCATGTATCATAGATCGGTAGGGTATTTTCATTCCTTGTCGATTTTGTCCAGTATTTTTCGTACCACAGAAATTCGGGGTAGGGATAGATAATCTATATCAAAGAAAGGTCTAACTGTTGGAGTATCCATTCTTATTTGATGCATTGCAGTCAGTAACATTGGTGAATCAGTTGACGAGTACGGAAAGAGAGGGATTCGAACCCTCGGTAAACAAAAGTCTACATAGCAGTTCCAATGCTACGCCTTGAACCACTCGGCCATCTCTCCCACATAATGATTATGGCCCAAAAACCGAGTGAATAGTGAGTCATTCATATTATTTTGGATAGGTATGTACATTCAATTTTAACTCTAAAAATAGAAAACTTTTCATCAAAGAAAAATCCTTCCTCCGAGGCTGGGGATAAAGATAAATCCAAAAATTGTAAAATAAGGATATATATCTATTCATGTTTGCGAAGATGGTGTTTCCGCCCTTTCTAATATTTATACCGGATTAAATCACTCAATTGAAACGAATCCAATGATCGATATATTTTTTTTAGACTGTGTTTAATGGATACCTTTAAATCATGATTCTATTTAGTTTACACTATTATTCAATTTTCATAAAAATTATAAAATTCCTTTCCAGTTTTAGATTTTTCAACAACAACTCTTTACTCCAACTTCTTAACCCATAAATTTATTCCAAATTCATGAACCGCCCCCGGATTTTTTTTTATTGATTCCTGTCAAAAAGAAACAATTTGAGTAAAAGGTCTTTCTTTTTATTTTAATGAATCCGTTTTTATGTTATTTCGTACTGCACAATTCCTTTGTTTGTGGGATCGTTTTCTCACGAAAGGGAATTAAAATAAATTATAGAATTAATACACCTATGTCTAGATCTGGGATAAATGGAAATTTTATTGATAAAACCTTTTCAATTGTAGCCAATATCTTATTACGAATAATTCCGACAACTTCGGGAGAAAAAGAGGCATTCACCTATTACAGAGATGGTGCGATTTGATTATTTTTTTTTATATTTTTACCGCTCTCAGTCTTAAGAGAAAGACAACATTATTCGGGATAGGAAGAAAAAAATTATGGAAATAAATCTACGCTTGTTGAAGGTGAAGTTTGTAAATAAAACAACGCCTTCTGTCGTGTATCCCCGATTAATGCAGCCTCAGATGCTTCAATTGTCGATTCTAGAGTATTGAGCGAAAGGTTACACCTATGGGTTAGGTCAACCCTACTCCAATAGTACCAATAGGGGGCATAGGGGAAGAAGCACTACTCCTAGGAATCAACACACGAAAACTTTGTTATAAATTATCCCTTTTCCTTATCAGGATCGGGACTAACAATGGTTGGGACAACAAACATCCATCTCGTTCGTATTTTGGATACCCGTATAACCATCGAAGACTGTTGAAGTGACTAATTCCTGCAAATTAAAGGGCGTTGAAGACAAAGAAATTGTTGGAGTAACTTTTTTTATCTAATACCAACATGCTTGATGTTAAGGAAAGATCTTCTACAAGAAGGTTGGCTAGAGATTTCTTGTAAAAACACCAGCCCCGCTTAGTTTATAAT